TGAGCAAGATACGACTTATTTGAAATTAATTGAATGAACAATTCATTCATAAAAATGAATATTTCTATGAGATTCCAGGTATTCTATAGTTCCTTCCGCGCCAATTGCCAATTCTTGGTCATTGAGATTCATGAGAGATTGGGATTAATATTTAGGGATAGATATTACCTCTCTTTTTCTCCTCTTTCAAATAAATTGAAATGATTGAAGTTTTTCTATTTGGAATCGTCTTAGGTCTAATTCCTATTACTTTGGCTGGATTATTCGTAACTGCATATTTACAATACAGACGCGGTGATCAGTTGGACCTTTGATTGAGTAACATCTTTTTTTTTGATTGACCTCCTCCTTAATCTGCAGGGGGTCAAATTCAGGTTGCAGTTCAAGTTAGTGAAGTTGTTTTATTGTGATTCGACATTACAAGAACAGAATCACGCTCTGTAGGATTTGAACCTACGACATCGGGTTTTGGAGACCCACGTTCTACCGAACTGAACTAAGAGCGCTTTCTTATGACAGCAGATACGACTGTCAAGAAAAGGATTCTTTTTGTACCCCCAATACATTTTGCATGCATTGCATATAGTATCATAAAATAAAAGATTATGTCCAATTTTCATCGATCTCAATTGACCCCTCGTTACTGGCCATAGGAAAAATAATAGGTAGGGATGACAGGATTTGAACCCGTGACATTTTGTACCCAAAACAAACGCGCTACCAAGCTGCGCTACATCCCTTTTAATTGTTGTACAGTGTCATTGTAGAGAATCCCTGTCTTGTTTTCCACATCGTTATTTCCTCTATCTATATACAATTTCTCTTGCCATTTCTTCTTTTTGGTCTCATATCTCATATAATAAAAGAATTATATACATATGAAACCTAACGTATAAAAGAATTAATATTTATCGGTAATGCTCAGGAAGAGGGGGTCATCTTTTTCTGTTTTAGGTACAAGTGGATCTCATCTACCGGATCATTGTACATATCCATTTTAGTTAGAGATTCCGCGTACAAATACAAGTGATCTTTAACTACATATGCATCTGATCATATATGTATTCCAATAAAGAAGGAGGATTTTCAATGCGAGATATAAAAACATATCTCTCCGTGGCACCTGTGCTAACTACTCTATGGTTTGGGTCTTTAGCAGGTCTATTGATAGAGATCAATCGTTTATTCCCAGATGCGTTGGTATTCCCCTTTTTTTCATTCTAGTTATTGATATGGGAATGGATGAATGAAGAAGATTAGAGATACAATAAATTCTCTGTGACCAACCCCCCCCCCCTTTTTTTTTTTTCAGTTCTTTTAGGATAGGAAGGAAAGAGAAAGAATAAAAGTGGATTGAACCTCAGTCAAACTCGGGTTCAGGATAGAATTAATAGAGGTAGAACAGAAATAGAAATGGGGCTCTAGGGCAGGCTGTTCGAGATCATATAAGATAGTAAATGAAATGCTGGGATTAGGAATAATGAATAGTTAGAAATAATTGTATTACTTATGATTTTATTACTTTATTGATTGCATGATTGCAACGAAATCTTTCATAATTGTATTTCGAGTTAGCAACCTATTTTCTATTTATTTTTCGTTCCTTTCTTCTTCTTCGGTTCGGATCGAAAATAGAAGAATTGAGTGAATCCAAAGGAGGTTCATGGCCAAGGGTAAAGATGTCAGAGGAATAGTTATTTTGCAATGTACCAGTTGTGTCCGAAATGATTTTAATAAAGAATCGCGAGGCACTTCCAGATATATTACTCAAAAGAATCGACACAATACACCTAGTCGATTGGAATTGAGAAAATTCTGTCCTTATTGTTACAAGCATACGATTCATGGGGAGATAAAGAAATAGATCGAACGGAACACGTGTACCATCCTTCCAAGGAACAGGAAGAAATTATATATATATAAACAAATCAAGTCCTATTTCGGTCGGATCCGAAATGAATGAAGAAATGGGATTTTAGAGATAAGGAATAAACCATGGATAAACCCAAGCGACTCTTTCGTAAATCCAAGCGATCTTTTCGTAGGCGTTTGCCCCCAATTGGATCGGGGGATCGAATTGATTATAGAAACATGAGTTTAATTAGTCAATTTATTAGTGAACAGGGAAAAATATTATCTAGACGAGTGAATAGGTTGACCTTGAAACAACAACGATTAATTACTATTGCTATAAAACAAGCTCGTATTTTATCTTCGTTACCTTTTCTTAATAATGAGAAACAATTTGAGAAAACCGAGTCGATCCCTAGAACTACTGGTCCTAGAACCAGAAATAAATAGGCCTACTCCTCAATTGAATCAAAACAACTCTAATTGGAATTAAAAATCAGATTGATTGATCTTTTGTTCGAAAAAGCCGAGAGATTTTATTGTTGCGTCGTAATAGAATAAAAAAAAGAATGGGAGAAGAAGAAATCTGTTTTTTTTTTGAAACGTGTTCGTTCATTCCTACTACTTATCTTATCATATTCATTTCTACTCTACCTTCCCGGAGGTCATTCTCCGGGGAACTCCGTTTAAATCATTCCGGTGAATTCCTTCCAATCTCCTTATTTGATGATCTCATTGGAAATCATGTAAAGACAATTCCTATTTGATATAGCTATTTGTGCAGGTATTTTACGATTAAGAAGCAACTGCCTCTTGTACAGATCATGTATTAATCGACTATAACTATAGGATACCCTATTCTCACGAGTTACTGCATTTATCCGAGTGATCCACAAACGACGAAAATCTCTCTTTCGCCTGCCTCTATCCCGATGAGAGGACACCAAAGCTCTCATTTTCTGTTGAGTAGTAGTTCGAGTAAGTCTTGAATGGGCCCCTCGAAAGGTTGATGCAAATAAACGAATTTTTGTTCGACGTCTCCGAGCTATATATCCTCGTCTAACTCTGGTCATTGAATCAAATTAAACTTTGATGAATAACTAATCGATTTCTTTTCTTTCAGTCATTCTTTTCCCCTCTCCTGGTTTATTAATAACAAAACGGATTCTTCCGATGTATAAAATAAAAATTCCAATGGCTTTTGCTACTATGACCTTCCCAACCACGATTTTTTATTTCTTCCAGGCATTTATTTCACCTCAAAATAAGAAATTTTACCGATATTTGGTATAAAATAGGTATAAAATAAATAGGTAGTAAATGTAAATGGATAAATAAATAAATAGTGGCTTCCATCGTTTCTATGGTTACTTCTTAAACGGTGAGGCCCTCTCTATACACCGGAGCCCCTTCCCTCATTTAATCAATGTTATTGGTAACTTGTACAGTTCACACTCTTTGGCTCTACCCATGAATTGTCCAGTAATAGGTCTTTTCACAATGAGATCTATTCATACAGTGACGGCATTTAAGTATGAAGGTTGGCTAGGTAGCTGACCCTGTTAGTCCGTTCTTGCAAGAGTAGGAGCATAATCTTTCTGCTTCTTAAATACCATTTCCCCCGCTTAATGGATAACCATTTGCTACCAATGGAGAATTGCTTTTCATCTCAAATCGAGGTGATTGGATTTGCACCAATGGAAACCATAAATTCCATACACAATAGAGGTATATGATAGATCTTTATTTTTAGATAGTGAATGGAGTTCTTCCATTCTATCCCATTCATTGGTACTGGTCATTGAGACTGGAAAAATCGTCTCATTTGTTCTAGCTCATGATCTGAACGAGTCGCACATACACCCTAGTACATGTTCCTCGACGCTGAGGACATCCTCGAAGAGCTGGGGATTTCGTGACATTTCTGATTGGCTGTCTTGTGTTTCTAATAAGTTGTTTAATGGTTGGCATGCTGAATCGTATACAGAATGGGCTGGTTTAGATCGATCCTAACCGGATGATTATGAATTACTTCCATTTACTATTTTATTTTACCCGGGTAAGAAGATAAAAGATCAAATCACGGTTCATTCGAATTATGATTCGAAATGGAATCACGGATTTATGCGAAATCCCCGGTATTTTCGACCGCTACAAGATCAACAATGCCATGAGCTTGGGCTTCTGCTGCTGACATAAAAACATCTCTTTCCATGTCTTCGGATACAACCCATAAAGGATTGCCCGTTCTTTGTACATAAACCCTTGTGAGGATTTCGCGGAGTTTCAGTAGTTCTTCCGCTTCCAGGATAAATTCTCCTGTGGGTGCCTCATAAAAAGAACTAGCAGGTTGGTGGATCATAACCCTGATGATATAACATAATAAACGATTCCTCTATCTCGCATGATCGGGCGAAAGGAAGGGATAAAGAATAACAAACAAGAAGAAAAAGATAGAATTGAACAACCGTACAGGCATCTTTTGTGCATTGCATACGGCTCTGCAATGGAATTTCTTTTTCCCTTCCATCAAAGAAAGAGACAAATAGAATCCATCAGACCCAGATCGTTGAATGATCCATTTACCATCCTTCCTTTCGTAGGAGTCAAAAAATACTATGATGGTTCCGTTGCTTTATATATTTATCTCGTCTGAGATTCAGCAATCCCAAAGTTTCTTTTTGATCCGATCAAATAAGGAAAAAAGAATCTTTTTTTTTTTTCATACTCTTTCATAACATAAATATCGGAAAGAGACTTCTGGTGTGGAAGCAAAAAGGTTTGTGACGCTGAAATGGAACCCCGATACATAAGATCAAATCGGAAATAACCTTTGTTTCATACTACTATCTCGATACATAATCTCATGTTATGAAAAAACGAGAATGGTTTGCTCATATCGAACTCGAAATGCCATGCTATTATTACTTATTATTTATATTCCATATGGCGAAGGCATAGTCTTCTTTTTCTCTCAAATAAAAAACTCATTGGCGCCAAGCGTGAGGGAATGCTAGACGTTTGGTAATTTCTCCTCCGACCAGGATGAAAGATCCCATTGAAGCGGCTAATCCCATGCATATTGTATGCACATCTGGTGGCACAAATTGCATAGTATCATAAATAGATATTCCTGGTATTACCCATCCGCCGGGAGAGTTTATAAACAAATAAAGATCCCTGGTATCATCCTCTATGCTGAGATATACCATGAGACCAACAAGTTGATTCGAGATCTCGCTATCAACCTCTTGGCCTAAAAAAAGTAATCTTTCTCGATAAAGTCGGTTGATTAGGACAAAATTGTATCCTTTAGGAACCGTACACGCACCTTTGGATGCATACGGTTCAAAAAATAAAAATTGCGAAACAAAAAAAGAATCAATGTGTCGATTCCAGCCCTTTTCTCTTTTCGTAGCAGGGTTTTTCCTAACGAAGGGGCTTTTTCTTCCATTTTTCAAGAAACATGAGTTTTGACTTGACTTGCTTCCCTAGAATTCACTGAACTTATCGAACTAACCTCTCATTGATGTATTGTTTCATCGAGATCCAAATCACGATGTAATTTTCTTGTTCCTGAATGGGCCTCTTCAATTCTTTTAGGTTTATGCTCTACTCCGGGTAAAGATCTGCCCGAATTCTATTTGCACATATAGGACAAATAATCTCAGTACCACTTCTTTTTGCTACGACTTCTTTTTTTTTTTCAATTCGTTTCATGTCTTCCGCCCAATATATGATGTATTCATCATATTACTCCATTGATTGGCAGTATGAGATCACTCATATGGTATAAAGGAATCATTTATGATACGAGTGGTAATCATACATAGATTACCAATTTGGTATTTTCTGAACGGAGCCTGTATACTTCATTTTATTGGTCCAAGCCAACCATAAATTCTTCTAATTGATAATATGGATCCCCCAATAAATTGATCTAATTGCACTTCACGCTCCGAATTATTGATGGTTCAATCAATCTTTCTTGGGCGAAAGAGAGGATATCTCCATCGGGGGAGAGAACGGGGAAATCCCATATGACCCAATATGTCTGACAAGTCGCACTATACGTCAACCCAAACTGCATCTTCCTCTCCAGGACTCCGAAAAGGTACTTTTGGAACACCAATGGGCATTAAATTAAAGAAAAAGAGGTTAAGTACTATACTTCACTTTGATGTGGAAACGTAACAACGGGTTTATTGTCTTCATAATATTGCCGTTTATCGTATTTTATCAATAGATTCGAGGGTTCATGGAGGAAGACAGAATGAATAAAGAAAAATTCTTACGAATGGATCGTTTGAATGATGAACAAGTATCTATGCATTCGCTCACAAAAAATGGGACCAGCCCCCATTGCGTATTGGTACTTATTGGGTATAGAATAGATCTGCTTCTCTTTGTTCCTACGAACAGAATTGTTCAATTATTACCAACGGAACGGAATAAATATTAACCCTTGCTTCGGGATAATCCACTGAAAAGGTGAGGTCCATAGCATAGTCTTTTCCAATGCGATAAAGTTACATAGTGTCTATTTTTTCTTTGATAAAGGGGTATTTCCATGGGTTTACCTTGGTATCGTGTTCATACCGTCGTATTGAATGATCCCGGTCGGTTGCTTTCTGTCCATATAATGCATACAGCTCTAGTTTCTGGTTGGGCCGGTTCGATGGCTTTATACGAATTAGCAGTTTTTGATCCCTCTGACCCCGTTCTTGATCCAATGTGGAGACAAGGTATGTTCGTTATCCCTTTCATGACTCGTTTAGGAATAAACAATTCATGGGGTGGTTGGAGTATCACAGGAGGAACTATAACGAATCCGGGTATTTGGAGTTACGAAGGTGTGGCCGGGGCACATATTGTATTTTCTGGCTTGTGCTTCTTAGCAGCTATCTGGCATTGGGTGTATTGGGACCTAGAAATATTCTGTGATGAACGTACGGGAAAACCCTCTTTGGATTTGCCCAAGATCTTTGGAATTCATTTATTTCTCTCAGGGGTGGCTTGCTTTGGGTTTGGCGCATTTCATGTAACAGGCTTGTATGGTCCTGGAATATGGGTGTCCGATCCTTATGGCCTAACCGGAAAAGTACAATCTGTAAATCCAGCGTGGGGCGCGGAAGGTTTTGATCCTTTTGTTCCGGGAGGAATAGCCTCTCATCATATTGCAGCGGGGACATTGGGCATATTAGCGGGTCTATTCCATCTTAGTGTCCGCCCGCCCCAACGTCTATACAAAGGATTACGTATGGGCAATATTGAAACGGTCCTTTCCAGTAGTATCGCTGCTGTCTTTTTTGCAGCTTTCGTTGTTGCTGGAACTATGTGGTATGGTTCAGCAACTACCCCGATCGAATTATTTGGTCCCACTCGTTATCAGTGGGATCAGGGATACTTCCAGCAAGAAATATATCGAAGGGTTGGTGCCGGGCTAGCCGAAAATCTGAGTTTGTCGGAAGCTTGGTCTAAAATTCCCGAAAAATTAGCTTTTTATGATTACATCGGTAATAATCCGGCGAAAGGGGGATTATTCAGAGCAGGCTCAATGGATAACGGGGATGGAATAGCTGTTGGATGGTTAGGACACCCCATCTTTAGAGATAAAGAAGGGCATGAGCTTTTTGTACGTCGTATGCCTACTTTTTTTGAAACATTTCCAGTAGTTTTGGTAGACGGAGACGGAATTGTGAGAGCCGATGTTCCTTTTAGAAGGGCGGAATCAAAGTATAGTGTCGAACAGGTAGGTGTAACTGTTGAGTTCTATGGTGGCGAACTCAATGGAGTCAGTTATAGTGATCCCGCTACTGTGAAAAAATATGCTAGACGTGCCCAATTGGGTGAAATTTTTGAATTAGATCGTGCTACTTTGAAATCCGATGGTGTTTTTCGTAGCAGTCCAAGAGGTTGGTTCACTTTTGGACATGCTACGTTTGCTTTGCTCTTCTTTTTCGGACACATTTGGCATGGCGCTAGAACCTTGTTCAGAGATGTTTTTGCTGGTATTGACCCAGATTTGGATGCTCAAGTGGAATTTGGGGCATTCCAAAAACTTGGAGATCCAACTACAAAGAGACAAGTAGTCTGATACAACATTGCTCTGGTATCTTTCGCCTCTATTTGATTTTTTTTTTGATTTGACATAAGGGATTGGAGAAATCTTGATTTTCATCATCGCCTTTTCTTTGACTCTTGCCCTTTCTTTATCTGGGAAATGATCCCAAATGAATAGGTGTGGAAGCTATAATTGTAAACCACGATCGAATCTATGGAAGCATTGGTTTATACATTCCTGTTAGTCTCGACTTTAGGGATCATTTTTTTCGCTATCTTTTTTCGAGAACCGCCTAAGGTTCCGACTAAAAAGATGAAATGATTTTTCATTATCTCAATTGAAGTAATGAGCCCCCCAATATGGGAGGTTCATTATTTCAACTAGTCCCCGTGTTCCTCGAATGGATCTCTTAGTTGTTGAGAGGGTTGCCCAAAAGCGGTATATAAGGCGTACCCAGTAAAGCTTACAAGTGAACCAGATATGGAGATGGCGACTAGGGTTGCTGTTTCCATTATTAGATAATTTCAAGACCACGATCGATCTACGCTACGATAAGATCGTTTATTTACAACGAAATAGTATACAAAGTCAACAGATCTCAACCAATGCAATAGGATTTATGGCTACACAAACCGTTGAGGGTAGTTCTAGATCTGGGCCAAGACGAACTATTACAGGGGATTTATTGAAACCATTGAATTCGGAATATGGTAAAGTGGCTCCTGGATGGGGAACTACCCCCTTCATGGGTGTCGCAATGGCTCTATTTGCGATATTCCTATCTATTATTTTGGAGATTTATAATTCTTCCGTTTTACTGGATGGAATTTCAATGAGTTAGGTCCCATAAGAACCATGAAGTCCTAGCTTTTCAATCCAAAATGAATCACTTAGGACTCGGATTTCTAGGCCATTCTGGTAGTTCGACCGTGGAATTCCGTTGTTTCGGTATTTCCGGAATATGAGTGTGTGACTTGTTATAATTGATCCTATTGATAGTACAGAGAATAGGTCTGTCATCTCGATAGAGATGGTTCTACCTCGTCGGATATTCATTCTAGTATCCGGAGCACGGAATATATGGAATAGATCAAGAAATATTTGAACTATGATTCATACCTACTATTCAGACCTCGCAACCGGACTCCAACAAATTTTCAAACAACGAGTCATAAATCGAACGATTTTTCTTCCTTCAGAATTATGCTTATTTTGACCGAAGGACCAATGTTTCTATGGATTTTTAGTGATTCCATCCATTCATTGAATAAGTGATGATCAAATGGTTCTTACTCAGAGAACCTTTGGGCTTAGCTTGGGCGCTTTATTGAATCATCGTGGTTCTAGTATGAATCTGAGGTTTCAATCGATTCATAGGGTCTCCACAAGAGAATTCCTATCAATAGTAAACAAAACATATAGTAAATCCGTATTACGCACAAACAAAAACAACAAATCCAAAATAAAATAAATAGGGAAAGAGAAGATTCAAGAGGCCTATAACGATCAACATAAAGACGAATGAGCCAACTTGATATTTTGGCATTATCATCACAAAGAAGAGATTCCGGATTTTGGTTCCTTCGCTTCGTATCTTCAGGGACGATTGAATCAAGTGGCTAAGAAGTTTCAAACTTTCTATTCCATATCCGTTGCAACCACTATTTGGGTGTTTTTGCTTGAGCCGTACGAGATGAAATTCTCATATACGGTTCTCAGAGGGGGAGTCTCTTTGGTTTACCTATCTCAATAAAGTATATGATTGGTTCGAGGAGCGTCTCGAGATTCAGGCGATTGCAGATGATATAACTAGTAAATATGTTCCTCCTCATGTCAACATATTTTATTGTCTAGGAGGGATCACACTTACTTGTTTTTTAGTACAAGTAGCTACCGGTTTTGCTATGACTTTTTACTATCGTCCGACCGTTACAGAGGCTTTTGCCTCTGTTCAATACATAATGACTGAAGCCAACTTTGGTTGGTTAATCCGATCAGTTCATCGATGGTCAGCAAGTATGATGGTGCTAATGATGATCCTACACGTATTTCGTGTGTATCTCACAGGTGGATTTAAAAAACCTC